AAAAAAATTCCTTGTTGGAGTGAGAATACTAATTCTAGTTACAATAATGTTGATCATTTATTTGGCGTTCGGGACATTAGGAATTTCATCTCTGATAACACTTTTTTAGTTAAGGATAGTAATGGGGACAGTTATTCCATATATTTTGATATTGAAAATCATATTTTTGAGATTGATAATGATCATTCTTTTCTGAGTGAAGTAGAAAGTTCTTTTTATGGTTATTGGAATTCTAGTTATCGGAATAATGTACCCAAGGGTGACGATCCACACTCTGATCGTTACATGTACGATACTCAATATAGTTGGAATAATCATATTAATAGTTGCATTGACAGTTATCTTCGTTCTCAAATCCATATTGATAGTTACATTTTAAGTGGTAGTGATAATTCTGGTAACAGCTACATTTTTAGTTATATTTGTGATGAAAGTTTCAATCGTAGTGAAAACAAGAATTCTTCTATAAGAACTACCCCGAATGGTAGTGAGTTAACTAAAAGTTCTAATGATCTTGAGGTAACTCAAAAATACAGGCATTTATGGGTTCAATGCGAAAATTGTTATGGATTAAATTATAAGAAATTTTTGAAGTCAAAAATGCATATTTGTGAACAATGTGGATATCATTTGAAAATGAGTAGTTCGGATAGAATCGAACTTTCGGTTGATCCCGGTACTTGGGATCCTCTGGATGAAGACATGGTCTCTCTAGATCCCATTGAATTTCATTCGGAGGAGGAACCTTATAAAGAGCGTATTGATTCTTATCAAAGAAAGACAGGATTAACTGAGGCTGTTCAAACAGGCACAGGTCAACTAAATGGTATTCCTATAGCAATTGGGGTTATGGATTTTCAATTTATGGGGGGTAGTATGGGATCTGTAGTAGGAGAGAAAATCACCCGTTTGCTCGAGTATGCTACCAATAAATTTCTACCTCTTATTCTAGTATGTGCTTCTGGAGGAGCACGCATGCAAGAAGGAAGTTTGAGCTTGATGCAAATGGCTAAAATAGCTTCTGCTTTATATGATTATCAATCAAATAAAAAGTTATTCTATGTATCAATCCTTACATCCCCTACTACTGGTGGGGTGACAGCTAGTTTTGGTATGTTGGGGGATATCATTATTGCCGAACCCAATGCCTACATTGCATTTGCGGGTAAACGAGTAATTGAACAAACATTGAATAAGACAGTACCTGAAGGTTCACAAGCGGCTGAATATTTATTCCATAAGGGCTTATTCGATTCAATCGTACCACGTAATCTTTTAAAGGGCGTTCTCGATGAGTTATTTCAGCTCCACACCTTCTTTCCTTTAGAATCAAAATTCAATCAAGTAGAGCTCTAAATTCAATTATTTTTTTGTGGCTAACAAGTAGTTAGTTTATCAGAATCAAAGTAAAAATGAGAAGGATTGGGTTTTCTAAAGTTGCAGAAAATTCGTTATGTTGTTTTCGAGATCTTTTTTACCCATATTACTTATACTGATTAGTAATTAGAAAACTTCTATCAACAAGATGAAAGGGTTAATTCTGATTTTTGTGACATTATATTAGGCAAGGCAAATAAAACTAATTTAACCTTAATGTTCCGTATGTATATATATGTATATATAATATAATTCAAATAGATAGATAGAGTCTTGCCTCTTTCTATATCTCCCAAGAATTTTCATTATTACTAATAATCTCTGTTGGATCGCATTCTAACGGGAATTTGTAAGAAACTCTTTATTAAATTTTATTAAATTCAAATTAGAAGATAAGAATAAAATAATCAAAAAAGCATACGAAATAAATGGATTATCATACATATATTCCATTCTATATTCCTTGCACTTATTATATACTCAATTATTATATATACTCACTTATAGTATAATTATATACGAATTATAATTAATAACTCATTTTAAAATATATAATATAAGAATAACAGGTACAAATATTAAATCGAGGTACCCATTCTATGACAACTCTCAACTTACCCTCTATTTTCGTGCCTTTAGTGGGCCTAGTATTTCCGGCAATTGCAATGGTTTCTTTATTTCTTCATGTTCAAAGAAACAAGATTTTTTAAATCCGGCTTTTTTCAAGACTTAGACATGTATCATAACATGATATCCACTTTGTAGAATATCATATTAAGAATATAAGATGTGGCTTCCTCCGAACATAGAACATAAATTAAATGAAAGAGCTCGTATGCATGCGGAAACATTATATATGGTTAAAATTATTATAGCTATTTCAAAATAGCTCAGGATCGGTGGATGTCTTAAATGAAAAGTAAATGTATCTAAATGGATGTAGATATCATATCTATAGGGGATCATATAAAGGGGATGCTAATCTAGCCGATTTGATGAATTACGTCTAAAGGTTCACATTGGAATAGTGCTAGTTGATGAGAGTTACTTCGGAAACAAAAAAAGAGTAAAGTCCAATTTATTTTGGTTATTCTCTCAATTCCAATAAAATGCAACTGGATCTAGTATGAGGTGGCGATCAGAACATATATGGATAGAACTTATAACGGGATCTCGAAAAACAAGTAATTTTGGCTGGGCCTTTATCCTTTTTTTAGGTTCATTGGGATTCTTATTGGTTGGAACTTCCAGTTATCTTGGTAGAAATTTGATATCTTTATTTCCGTCTCAGCAAATACTTTTTTTTCCACAAGGAATCGTGATGTCTTTCTATGGCATCGCGGGTCTCTTTATTAGCTCCTATTTGTGGTGCACAATTTCGTGGAATGTAGGTAGTGGTTATGATCGATTCGATAGAAAAGAAGGAATTGTGTGTCTTTTTCGTTGGGGATTTCCTGGAAAAAATCGTCGCATCTTTCTTCGATTCCTTATGAAAGATATTCAGTCCATCAGAATAGAAGTTAAAGAGGGTATTTCTACCCGTCGTGTCCTTTATATGGATATCCGAGGCCAGGGAACCATTCCCTTAACTCGTACTGATGAGAATTTAACTCCACGAGAAATTGAACAAAAAGCTGCCGAATTGGCCTATTTCTTGCGTGTACCAATTGAAGTATTTTGAACTGAACTGAATTGAAAATGCAGTAATAAAACAAGTAACAAATTGAAATAACTAATAGATCCATTAGATCCATCTCCTATAGCAAACCATTCAATTTTGGTACAAATAATTTATATTTTAGGTCCCATTTTTAGAATTGATACATTGGATTGGGTTAGATATAGATGGATCATTTCTTGTGAATTATCTCTCTTTTGTCAACCAACTTTTCTTTTTATCCTTATCTTTTGGACTCCTTACTTAAATAACTAAAAAATTAAATCTCTTCTAATGATATTTTGATAGATAGATAGATAAGGGAGTTAGTTCGTTTCCAAATACGAATAATATTAAGATTCATTACTTCAAAACTCCAAATGGCTCTTTGGGGCATTTATCAAAAGGACGCAATTGATACGAATTTGCCCAATTGAGATATCTGGAACCAAAACACTATTTTTGATTATTTCTTCATTCGAATTCGAAGTGGACTCTTATTCTATCTTGATAGAAATAGTAGATCGCATAGAGTCGACAAATGAGGTGGGTTCATTAAGAATTCACAGATGAAAAAAAAAATGGCAAAAAAGAAAGCATTCACTCCCCTTCTATATCTTGCATCTATAGTATTTTTGCCCTCGTGGATCTCTCTAGTTTTAAATAAAAGTATGGAATCCAGGGTTACAAATTGGTGGAATACTAGGCAATCAAAAATGTTTTTGAATGATATTCAAGAAAAGAATATTCTCGAAAAATTCATAGAATTAGAGGAACTTTTCCTGTTGAACGAAATGATAAAGGAATATCCAGAGACACATCTACAAAAGCTTAGTCTAGGAATCCACAACGAAACGATCCAATTGATAAAGATGCACAATGAGGATCGTATCCATACGATTTTACACTTCTCGACAAATATAATATGTTTCCTTATTTTAAGTGGTTATTCTATTCTGGGTAATGAAGAGCTTGTTATTCTTAACTCTTGGGTTCAGGAATTCTTATATAACTTAAGCGACACAATAAAAGCTTTTTCTATTCTTTTATTAACTGATTTGTGTATCGGATTCCATTCGCCCCATGGTTGGGAACTAATGCTTGGCTCTGTCTACAAAGATTTTGGATTTGCTCATAACGATCAAATTATATCTGGTCTTGTTTCCACTTTCCCAGTCATTCTAGATACAATTTTAAAATATTGGATCTTCCGTTATTTAAATCGTGTATCTCCATCACTTGTAGTGATTTATCATTCAATGAATGATTGAAAAATTATCCGCTAATCAAAATCTTTGTACATAAACAAAGCGAAGCGTTCAAAATTGTAATTACTCTTTATATTTCTCCAGAGGATTTCTACTATATTCTAGTAAACTTATTTCAGTACATACTTATTTCAGTACATAGCAAAATCGTGGATAGGGAACTATACTAGCAACCTACCCAATTTATTGGAGAAATTTTGGGCTCAATGATTGGACCATGCAAACTAGAAATACCTTTTCTTGGACAAAGGGACAGATTACTCGATCCATTTACGTATCGCTCATGATATATATAATCACTCGGACATATATTTCAAATGCATATCCCATTTTTGCACAACAGGGTTATGAAAATCCAAGAGAAGCGACTGGGCGTATTGTATGTGCTAATTGCCATTTAGCTAATAAGCCCGTAGATATTGAGGTTCCACAAACAGTACTTCCTGATACTGTATTTGAAGCAGTTGTTCAAATTCCTTATGATATGCAACTGAAACAAGTTCTTGCTAATGGTAAAAAAGGGGGGTTGAATGTGGGGGCTGTCCTTATTTTACCCGAGGGGTTTGAATTAGCCCCTCCCGATCGTATTTCTCCCGAGATGAAAGAAAAGATAGGCAATCTATCTTTTCAAAGCTATCGCCCCACCAAAAAGAATATTCTTGTGATAGGTCCTATTCCTGGTCAGAAATATAGTGAAA